ATTAATATAAATATATATATAAATATATATATATATATAATAATATAATAAATATATATATATATATATATAATAAATATAAAATATAAAAATATAAATTAAATGAAATATAAATATAATATAAATATAAAAAATATAAATATAAAAAATATAAATATAAAAATATAATTATAATATAAATATATTATAATATAAATATAAATAAAATATAATATAAATATATTATTTTTATTAATATCTAAAATATCTAATCTAAAATATCTAAGTCTAATCGAAAATATCTAATATTATCTAAATATCTAATATTATCTAATAATATTATCTAATATAATAATATAATATATCTATTATATAATATATCTATTATAATAATATAATATATTAATATAATTTTAATATAATTATTAATATAATTATTAATATAATATAATATATTAATATCTAATATTATAATAATCATCTAATATTATATTATAATAATCTAATATTATAATATATTAATATCTAATATAAAATATCTAATATAATATCTAATATAATAAATATAAATAAATATCTAATAATGTAATAATGATAAAATCAAAGAAGAGGTCTGGCTTGGCTCAATTTTTATCTTTTTTCTTAGTGATTTAGAATATAGTAAGTAGTCAGATGTAGTAGAATGCTTAGAGATTTCTATCTCGGGAGTTATGATATATTCTACTCGGTTTGCGTTGACTTATTCTTTTCATTAAGGTCCGGGTAGAGGATCATTCTTTCTATTGATTTGATACGGATACGGAAATAGAATGCATCGACCGATTAGATTCTCTCTCTTTGTCCCAGATTTATACTTAATAACAACTCAAGGGTTCCGATACCCAAATTAGATACTTTGGACTACCCCGAAGGTCTCCCCAAAAACAATCGAGTTATTTAACTCGAGTTAAATTAAAATAAAAAAAAAAAAAAAGAAAGTCTTGAAAGAGTTATTCCATTTCGGACCAATTTCTAGGACTTCAAATCGTGATTTAAAATGACTCGAAATACTTGTTAATAACGAACGCCTAGTACGACTGACCAACGGGTTAGATTTCGTGACAATACAATATACAATAAAAGGGTTTACTTTGAAGTAAACCCACACAATGGAGTGTAGAACAGTGTTAGAGTCGGCTGAATCATAAACGATTTACATAAGATTAAGATACTTCTAATGGAATCACGCGTTGTCAAATGATTCGACAGACCAAATCATCCCAAAAACAACTCATAGAAATAGAAATAGAAATAGAATAGGGCGCAAACGTAGATACATTTAGGTCAGGACCAATTCACTATCTCTGAAAGAATGCATTGGGGTTGTTGTTCCACAAAAAGCGATGAGTCAGGGAGATTTCTAGTTCATGAAAGTTCAAATGGGCCCCTCATTTTCTTGCATAAAGTCTACATCGGCGAAATCCGTCGAATTGGAATGATGAGCAATTGTATTGGAGTATAGGTTGGAATAAAAAAAGAAGTATTGTACAGAAACAGAAAAATAACTACTTGCTTTGCCTTTGCTGGGCCGGTTATACGAATATACGAAGAAAATCCTATTTTTTTTTTTTTGACAATGTTTACAATGAAACTTACTAAGGATCTTCATTTCGGAAACTCTGGCTTTTCTACAAATACAAGAACAAGAATAGGTCCATGTGACTTACTATTCCTAATTCGATTAGATTTGGCTGGGTCAGATTGGAGTTTTTAGCCAGGCTCATGTTATGATTTTGACTTCATAAATTGATTTGAGTATACCAAATCAAAGGTGTATCACCCAATCTTTGGTCATGTCATGGACAAGAAAAGAAGAAAGAAAAAAGTCGTATGTCATTCACCCACGAAGATTAATGAGGAAGAATGGGTTTGTTTATCGGAGATTTGAAAATACCGATCCTATTGGATCCATTGGAATGCATTTTTGTTTTCATTTTCCTGCTCCGAGGGATCGCTGTGAGCATTGGGAATGGTTCCATTTCTATAGACCAACCCACCGTCCAGGCCAGCCACAAGTACTAATGAGGAAATGAAAACGATACAAAAATGTCAAATAGGGCTATACGGACTCGAACCGTAGACTTTCTCGGTAAAACAGATCAAACTTATTATTATATATATTATATATATAATATTATATATTATCGATTAGCGAAATGATTCGAACTGTTTCAAAGACCCAACATGCATTTTTTTTTTGCATTGGGCTCTTTCATTAACTGATATAAAGATCAGCTAGTCCACCATATTTTTTCTTGACAGGAAGATAATGAGATGGCTCCACGTGCTCTGATTCATTATTTGTATTCTGATCCAGGAGCAATACCAAAGTGTTTCAAAGAAGGGTTACCTTGACGTAGGTCTGCCTTCGGCCTAGATTAACCTAAGTTAAATGGAGTCTCTATCGCTCCGCTCAAAGAGTCAAATATGAGACTTCATACACCTTAAAGTTCATAGGACGAAAAGAGGTTATGTTATTTTG